TTTTTTATAAATAAGATTCATGATCTAATTCTTAATGATCCCGTAGAACTCCACCGTCAATCATTTTTGAATTCTACAGAAGAAAAAGGAATTGATTCAGAAAGTCAAGCAAAATATTTACAATTTGTATTTGATGTAATTACAACACATACAAAAGATAAAAAAACAATGAAAAATAAATCTATTGGAATTAGAATAGAAGAAGTCAGTAAAAAGGTTTCTCGATGGTCATACAAATTAACCGAGAATTTGGAAGAAGAGGAAGAAGAAAATAACGAAGAATTGGAGGAAGAAGATCATGAGATTCATTCAAGAAGAGCCAAACGTGTGGTAATTTATAACGATAATGATCAGAATACCAATTCTATTTCTAGTATTCAGAATACTAGTAACAATGATAAAAATGATGATCAAACGGAAGAGGAAGAGGTGGCTTTGATACGTTACTCACAACAATCGGATTTTCGTCGCAATCTAATCAAAGGATCCATGCGCGCTCAAAGACGTAAAACAGTTATTTGGAACCTCTTTCAAGTAAATGTACATTCCCCGCTTTTTTTGGATCGTCTAGGCAAAACATCTTTTTTTTCGTCTTTTGATATCAACGAAATGAAGAATCTCGTTTTTCAAAATTGGATGGGCAGAGAACAAGAATCAGAATTAAAAATTTCCTATTTTGAAAAGAAAGATACAAAAGAAAAAAAGGAGAAAGAGGAAAAAAAATATAAAAATGAACAGATAGAAATATCAGAAGCTTGGGATACCTTTATATTTACTCAAGTAATAAGAGGTTTGATGTTAGTAACCCAATCTTTTCTTAGAAAATACATTATATTACCTTCATTAATAATAGCCAAAAATCTTTTCCGTATGTTATTCTTTCAATCTACCGAGTGGGACGAGGATTTTCAGGAATGGGATAGAGAAATGCATATTAAATGCACCTATAATGGTGTTCAATTATCAGAAACAGAATTTCCCCAAGATTGGTTAATAGACGGTATTCAGATAAAGATTCTATATCCTTTCTGTCTAAAACCTTGGAGAAAATCTAAGGCACGATCTAATCATAGAGATCTAATGAAAAAAAAAGAGAAAAAAACAAATTTTTGTTTTTTAACAGTCTGGGGAATGGAAGCGGAACTTCCCTTTGGTTCTCCTCGAAAACGACCTTTTTTTTTTGAACCTATTTATAAAGAACTCCAAAAAATAAAAAAAAAGGTGAAAAATAAATTTTTACAAGTTCTAAAATTTTTCAATAAAAAAATAAAATCCTTTCTAAAAGTTAGAAAAGAAAAAACAAAAGGGGTCATCAAAATAGTTCGAGTTATCAAGCTAATAATGAAAAAACTGGAGAAAGCAAATACAATTTTCTTATTTGAATTGAGGAAAGAAAAAGTATATGAACCGAACAAAAACAAAAAAGATTTAAAAAGAAATAATAAGATTCTTCGCGAATCGTCCGTTCTAATTCGAACGATGAATTGGTTCAATTATTCACTAATAGAAAGAAGAATGAAAGATCTTTCTGATAAGACAATCAAAATAAGGAATCAAATTGAACGAACTGCAAAAGACAAGAAAAAAAAAGAAAGAGTTCTAATTTATGATAATAAAAGATCGGGATCGCAGAAACATATTTGGAAAATATTAAAAAGGAAAAATATCCGATTAATGCGTAAATCACACTACTTTATCAAATCATTCATTGAAAAAATATACATAGATATTTTGCTATGTACCATTACCATTTCTAAGATCAATGCACAAATTTTCTTTGAATCAACAAAAAAGATCTTTAATAAATCCATTTACAACAAGAAAATAAATCAAGAACAAGAAGGAATTGATGAAAAAAATAAAAATACAATGAATTTTGTTTTGACTCTAAAAAAATTGTTTTCAAATACTGATAATACTGAGAATAGTAATCAAAATTACAATAAGTATTGGAATTTATCTTCTCTGTCCCAAGCATATGTATTTTACAAAATATCACAAAACCAATTACTTAATAAGTATCAATTGGGGCCTGTGCTTCAATATCAAGGGAACTCCCCTTTTTTTAAGGATAATTTCAAAGACTATTGTATGATACACGGAATCTTTAATTCCAAATCAAGACATAAAAAAATTCATACATATGTAATGAACGAATGGAAAAATTGGTTAAAAGGTCATTATCAATACGATTTATCTCAAAAAAAAAGTTCTCGATTAGTACCTAAAGAATGGCGAAATAGAATAAATCAACGTCGTATGATTCAAAACAAGGAATCAATCCAATTGGATTTATATAAAAAATACCAATTAATTGATTCCATGAAAAAAAATGACTATGCAGCGAATTCATTTATGAGTCAAAAAGACAAATGGAAAAAACATTACAGATATGATCTTTTATCATATAAATACATAAGCCTTCCTAATTTATACATTTCTGGATCAACATTAGAAATAAACGGGGACCAAGAAATTCCATATCATTATCATTTCAATACATCGAAACCTGAATCATTTTATGTATTGGTAAGTATACCTAGTAATTATTATATAGAAAAAGGATATCTTATTGATAGGAATACAAATTTGGATAGAAAATATTTTGATTGTAGAATTCTCCATCTTTGTTTTATAAATAATATTGAGATCTGGGCCAATGCACATATTGGCATCAAGATTCAGAAAAATACTAAGACTGAAATTAATAATTTCAAAAAAATGAAAAAAAAAGATCTTTTTTATCCTACAATTCATCAAGAGATCAAACCATGCAATCTCTTTTTTGATTGCATGGGAATGAATAAAGAAAGGTTATATGATACCGCATCAAATCATGATACTATATCCAATCTAGAAACTTGGTTCTTCCCAGAATTTGTGCTACTTTTTGATGTATATAAGATTCAACCTTGGATCATCCCAATCAAATCACTCTTTTTTCATTTTTATAGAAATGAAAAAAGTAAAAACATTAACGTAAATCCAAAGAAATCATCTAAGAAAAAAAAAGATCTTGAATTAGTAAATTCCAAGCAGGAAGAAAATGAACAACAGGTCCAAGGAAATCTTGTATCGAATCTACTAAAACAAAAAAATAAAAAAGCTGTTGAAGAAGATTACGCAAGATTCGAAATGAAAAAGGGTATAAAAAAAAAACAAGATAAGAGCAAGAATGAAATGGAACTAGATTTCTTTTTGAAAAAATATTTACTTTTTCAACTAAGATGGGCTAATCCCTTGAATAAAAAAATAATGAAAAATATCAGGATATATTGTCTCCTACTTAGACTGATAAATCCAAACGAAATTGCTATATCTTCGATTCAAAGAGGTGAAATAAATATAGATCAAATGCTAATTCAAAAGGACCTAGTTCTTGCAGAATTGATAAGAAAGGGAATATTTATTATTGAACCAATTTGTCTATCTATACGAAGGGACGAAAAATATATTATATATCAAACTATGGATATTTCATTGGTCGATAATAAGAGGTACCAAACAAAGGAAAAATACACAAAAAAAAGATATATTGAGAAAGGGGGGTTTGAAAAATCCATTGCAGGACGCAGCAACATATTTTTGAGTGGAGACAAAAATCATTATGATTTACTTGTTCCTGAAAATATTCTATCTCCCAGACGTCGTAGAGAATTTCGAATTCGAATTTGTTTCAATTCCCGGAATTTGAATGTTGTGGATAGAAATCCAATATTTTGCAATGAAAACAAAATAAGAAACTGTGGGCAATTTTTGAATAAGGACAAACATATTAATAATTTCATGAAATTCAAATTGTTTCTTTGGCCCAATTATCGATTAGAAGATGTAGCTTGTATGAATCGCTATTGGTTTGATACCAATAACAGCAGTCGTTTCAGTATGGCAAGAATACATATGTATTCACAATTCAGAATGAATTCAATTCCAATGAAAAATGAAAAAATTTATAGTAGATTTCCTACATATCGTGTAACATATTTGATAGATGAAAGCCGAAATATATACACTGTGTAACATTCTAATACATGATGCTGATTTCATAGTGTATATATTTTCACTAGGAAGAGCGGAATCCTTTTAAGTAAAAATAAATTGTTCTCTTTCGTGAATACATATATGTTTTGTATATTTGATCCAAATATACAAAACATAAACCACATAAATAAAAAACAAAGCAGTATATGAATGAAATCCAATTTTGATGTATACTAGATGAAAATAACTGGCATAATAAATATTATTATTTTTCCTGATCGGTAAAATTCACAGAAAAGAAAGATATAAATCTTAATTTATGGTCAAAAATTCATTCATCTCAGTTATTACACAAGAAGAAAAAGAAGAAAATAGTGGGTCTGTTGAATTTCAAGTATTCCATTTCACCAGTAAGATACGGAGACTTACTTCACATTTAGAATTGCACAAAAGAGATTTTTTATCGCAAAGGGGTCTACGAAGAATTCTGGGAAAACGTCAACGATTATTGACTTATTTGTCAAAGAAAAACAAAGTGCGTTATAAGAAATTAATGGATCAGTTCAATATTCGGGAACCAAAAACTCGTTAATTAAATTTTAATTTCTTATTTGATTTTCTTATTATTATCCTTGTTCTTTTTTATTTTTTCATTATTTTTTTATTAGTTCAGTTATTCTTTTTTTTTTTATTTTTCATTTTAAAAAATTCATGAAATAATGAATTAAGGAAAAAAATATGACTGTACCAGCTACAAGAAAAAATTTCATAATAGTCAATATGGGTCCTCACCACCCATCAATGCATGGTGTTCTTCGGCTGATCGTTACTCTGGATGGTGAAGATGTTATTGACTGTGAACCTATATTGGGCTATTTACACAGAGGGATGGAAAAAATAGCGGAGAACCGAACAATTATACAATATTTGCCTTATGTAACACGTTGGGATTATTTAGCTACTATGTTTACAGAAGCAATAACAGTAAATGCACCAGAACGATTGGAAAGTGTTCAAGTGCCTAAAAGGGCCAGTTATATCAGAGTTATTATGCTGGAGCTGAGCCGTATAGCCTCCCATTTGTTATGGCTTGGCCCTTTTATGGCCGATATCGGTGCACAGACTCCCTTTTTCTATATTTTAAGAGAGAGGGAATTAATATATGATCTATTCGAAGCCGCCACAGGTATGCGGATGATGCATAATTATTTCCGCATTGGAGGAGTAGCTGCGGATTTACCTTATGGCTGGATAGATAAATGTTTTGATTTCTGTGATTATTTTTTAACAGAAGTTGTTGAGTATCAAAAACTCATTACGCGAAATCCCATTTTTTTGGAACGAGTTGAAGGAGTGGGCATTATTGGTGGGGAGGAGACAATAAATTGGGGTTTATCAGGACCAATGTTACGAGCTTCTGGAATACAATGGGATCTTCGTAAAGTTGATCGTTATGAGTGTTACAATAAATTTGATTGGGAAGTCAAATGGCAAAAAGAAGGCGATACATTAGCTCGTTATTTAGTAAGAATCGGTGAAATGCAAGAATCCATAAAAATCATTCAACAGGCTCTAGAAGGAATTCCTGGAGGACCTTATGAGAATTTAGAAAACCGGCGTTTTCATAGGACAAAGAATTCCGAATGGAATAATTTTGAATATAGATTTATTACTAAAAAACTTTCACCCAATTTTGAATTGTTAAAACAAGAACTTTATGTAAGGGTAGAGGCCCCAAAAGGAGAATTAGGAATTTATTTAATAGGGGATAGTAGCGTTTTCCCCTGGAGATGGAAAATTCGTCCACCCGGTTTCATCAATTTGCAAATTCTTCCCCAGCTAGTTAAAAGAATGAAATTGGCTGATATCATGACGATACTAGGTAGTATAGATATCATTATGGGAGAAGTTGATCGTTGAAATGATAATTGATACGACAGAAGTACAAACTATTAATTCTTTTTCTAGATTAGAATCCTTAAAAGAAGTCTATGGACTCATATGGATTTTTATCCCCATTTTAACCCTTGTCTTAGGAATCACAATGGGAGTATTAGTCATTGTGTGGTTAGAAAGAAAAATATCTGCAGCAATACAACAACGTATTGGACCTGAATATGCCGGCCCATTAGGAATTCTTCAAGCTTTAGCGGATGGGACCAAACTACTTTTGAAGGAGGATCTTCTTCCATCTAGAGGTAATATTCGTTTATTTAGGGTCGGACCTTCTATAGGGTTTATATCAATTCTACTAAGTTATTTAGTAATTCCTTTTGGATATCACCTTGTTTTAGCTGATCTCAGTATAGGTGTTTTTTTATGGATTGCCTTTTCAAGTATTGTCCCCATTGGTCTTCTTATGTCAGGATATGGATCAAATAATAAGTATTCCTTTTCAGGCGGTCTACGAGCTGTAGCTCAATCGATTAGTTATGAAATACCATTAACTCTATGTGTGTTAGCAATATCTCTACGTGCGATTCGTTGGAACATGAACTTTTTTTTATCTCTTTTCTAGAAAAGAGAAAAGAAATGAATTTCAATTTCAATACAATATAAACATAATTCAATATGTAAATATGAATATTAAATAAAGAAACTTTATACTTACTTTATAAAGTATAAAGTAAGTGAAGATAAAGAAATTGAATGTATTGAATAAATATCTTCATCTTTTTTATGAAACATTTTAGTTCGATGAGTTAAACCAGATAGTTATATGAGTGAAACAAAACTGCTCCTCAATTTGCAGTAAAACAAGAAAAATCTCATTCCCTAGGTACAAGAAGAAATTTGAAGTAAACATAAGTTGTTTACCCCAAGATTGAGATTATTTTATTAGTCGTCATATCTTGAAGCGGATGCAAAAGGTCAACTGTATTTATTACTATACTGGGGATCAATCAAAAAGAAGTGGGCAGTTAGGAACACCAAAGTACGCAAAGGATGAGTAATGGAAATAATGTAAGGTATCAAAAAAAAGGATTTTTGCATAAAACTTTGCATAAAACGAATCATAATAAGGGCTTGAAGTTGGTAGAAACGATCAAGCAGTACTTCCCCACGATTCCGATCTAGAGTATGCTACTATTCGCTTATTAAATAAATGACTATCAAGAACGAATTAATCCTTTATTTTCTTTCCTTTTTTTTAGTTTTCAAAAAGAAGAACAGGAACAAGACAAATAGAATGCAATACGATAATAGAATAAAAAAGAATAAAACGGGAATAATAAGAAAATATTTATTTCTTCATACATATGCATATGGGAATTCTTATCATGATTCATTAACTAATGCCAATTCTTTATATTTATGAATATAACGAGTATTTGATTGAAGGATTAAGTTATTGCTGAACAAAGATAAATTTTGATTATTTTAATTCTCATATCATTATAAGGGATGAGATCAATTCGGAAGTGCTTTTTTTTATTATAGCAGACAGAATTTTATTGGTCGAATTGAGGACTCTCCAACCTCCAATTTATCTTTACATTGTATTTACCTAAGGTCCAAGGAGAGCAATAATACTGAACCAGCCTTACCTTACATTTCTTTGTGGCCATAGAGGAGCCGTATGAGGTGAAAATCTCATGTACGGTTTTGGAATAGCGATGGGAGCAGTGATGTTATCATCGACTATAATTATCTAACAGTTCAAGTACAGTTGATATAATTGAGGCACAGTCCAAATATGGTTTTGGGGGATGGAATCTGTGGCGTCAGCCCATAGGGTTTCTAGTTTTTCTAATGTCTTCTCTAGCAGAATGTGAAAGATTACCCTTTGATTTACCAGAAGCAGAAGAGGAATTAGTAGCAGGTTATCAAACCGAATATTCAGGTATAAAATACGGGTTCTTTTATCTTGCTTCTTACCTAAATCTATTAGTTTCTTCATTATTTGTAACAGTTCTTTACTTAGGTGGGTGGAATTTTTCTATTCCGTACATATCTCTTACTGAACTTTTTGGAATAAATAAAATGTTTAGAGTCTTTGTAATAGCAATTAGTATCTTTATTACATTAGCTAAAGCTTATTTGTTTCTGTTCATTCCTATCACAACAAGATGGACTTTACCTAGGATGAGAATGGATCAATTATTAAATCTTGGATGGAAATTTCTTTTACCTATTTCTCTAGGTAATCTATTATTGACAACCTCTTTTCAACTCGTTTCACTATAAACTATTCACTAGAAACTATAAATAAAAATAAGAAATTAAGAGAAAACAATAATGAATATTATATATTCATAACTTATCTCAACCAAGAGAAAGAAACATAAATTTTATTCACGGATATCTATAATATGTTACCTATGGTTACTGGGTTCATGAATTATGGCAAACAAACAATACGAGCCGCAAGGTACATTGGACAAAGTTTCATAATTACCTTATCCCATACAAATCGTTTACCTGTAACTATTCAATATCCTTATGAAAAATCAATCACATCAGAGCGTTTTCGTGGTCGAATCCACTTTGAATTTGATAAATGTATTGCTTGTGAAGTATGCGTTCGCGTATGTCCAATAGACCTTCCCATTGTTGATTGGAAATTTGAAAAAGATATTAAGAAAAAACAATTGCTTCATTATAGTATTGATTTTGGTGTCTGTATATTTTGCGGTAACTGTGTCGAGTATTGTCCAACAAACTGTTTATCGATGACTGAAGAATATGAACTTTCCACTTATGATCGTCACGAATTGAATTATAATCAAATTTCTTTAGGTCGGTTACCCATTTCAATAATTGGAGATTACACAATTCAAACAGTTATGGATTCAACAAATAAAATGAAAAAATAAAAACCCGTTCAAGAACGATTACCAATTACTAAGATTTGGTTTGGAATAAAGTAGGATTAGCCAAATAACTTTATTTTATCTATCTAATGATATTCCTTTTTTTTCATTCAATTAGGAAGGTATCATATAAAAAAAGAGTTCCTTTCCTGGACCCTTAGTAAGGTCATGAAATATTTCGACTTATTTATTTATCTTTGATTTCATAATGGATTTACCTGGACCAATACATGATATTATTGTAGTATTTCTGGGATCAGTTCTTATATTAGGAGGTCTGGGAGTAGTATTACTTACCAATCCTATTGATTCTGCCTTTTCATTGGGATTGGTTCTTGTTTGTATATCCTTATTATATATTTCATTGAATTCCTATTTTGTAGCTGCCGCACAGTTCCTTATTTATGTGGGAGCCATAAATGTATTAATCATATTTGCTGTGATGTTCATGAACGGTTCAGAATATTCCAATGATTCCTATTTATGGACCATTGGAGATAGGATCACTTCACTGGTTTGTACAAGTATTTTTTTTTCATTAATGACTACTATCCCAGATACGTCATGGTCCGGAATTTTTCGGACTACAAGATCAAATCAGATTATAGAACAGGACTTAATGAGTAACGTTCAACAAATTGGGATTCATTTATCCACAGATTTTTATCTTCCTTTTGAACTCATTTCTATAATTCTTTTAGTTTCTTTGATAGGTGCAATTACTATGGCTCGTCAATAATCTAATATAATAAGAAATAAGAACTTCCTTTTTTCTAATTAAAGAATGAAAATGGATTTAATCTATTTTATTTCAATCTACTGTGAATATCTTATTTTGTTCTGTAATTCTTCTATTCTACTAGTCAACTGAATCGGTTTAATTTTTGTTCATATTGAAATGAATCGAGATAGATGAGGAATTTATCAATGATGTTAGAACATGTACTTTTTCTAAGTGTTTATTTATTTTCTATCGGTATCTACGGACTGATCACAAGCCGAAGCATGGTTAGAGCACTTATGTGTCTTGAGCTTATACTGAATTCGGTGAATATAAATCTCGTCACATTTTCCGATATATTTGATAGTCGGCAATTAAAAGGAGAAATTTTCTCAATCTTTGTTATAGCCATTGCGGCTGCTGAAGCAGCTATTGGGCTAGCTATTGTTTCGTCGATCCATCGTAACAGAAAATCAACTCGTATCAATCAATCAAATTTGCTGAAGAATTAGTCATAATTCTTCTATTTTCACATAGAAATCAAAACATAAGACTTTTAGAATATTCTAAATAGAATCTAATAGAATTAGAATTCAAGAGAATAGAATATTCTATTATTTTCTTATTTATTTTCTTTCTTCTCTTTTTTCATATATATTTCTGATTTAGAGTTAATAACCTATTCTATCACTAACCTAATAACAAACGTATTCATCTGATATATAATATATCATCATATCCTTAATTCTATTTCTATATATCTATATACTAGAATCTTTCTATATTTATATGTATATATGTATATGAATATATATATATTAGTATAGTACATTATATTAAAATGAATTCTAAATTAGAATTAGTTAGAATTAGACTATTTTAGATTCTTTCTATTTGATTTATAGAATTCAAATTAATATTTTCTATATGAATAGGATTACTTAGAATTCCTAGAATTCTACTAAATTCTCAATTGATATTTTCAATTCTAGAAAATTGAATTAAATTAAGACAAAAATAGAGAAATTCTCTAAATGAAATAAAAATTAAGATCTTATATATTCATAGAAATATAAAAATATAGTAAAATAACCATGAATTGAATTCGTAAACTCACATTTCATGGTTATTGAAATGGAAATCAAAGTATCTTGGCCCTTTCTCATAAACAGATTAGAAAATCTATTGATTCTTAAAATTTTGATAAATCATCGATTCGTCTGGTGTCTACAATAGAAAATATATGATTTATTTCATTTTATGATTTTATTTTACCAGATCGAAAATCTTTTGTGTTCAAAACTGGAATTTATAGATCCAATGTCACATTCAGTAAAGATTTATGATACATGTATAGGATGTACCCAATGTGTTCGAGCTTGCCCCACGGATGTATTGGAAATGATACCTTGGGACGGATGTAAAGCTAAGCAAATTGCTTCTGCGCCAAGAACCGAGGATTGTGTAGGTTGTAAGAGATGTGAATCCGCTTGTCCAACAGATTTTTTGAGTGTCCGTGTTTATTTATGGCATGAAACAACTCGCAGCATGGGTCTTTCTTATTGATATGTGACAAAAAACTCCACTTGAATCGTTTGATTCCTCTTTACCGACAAAAGCCCGTACTCGAGAAAAGAAAATATATTATCCTTCTCCCGAGCACGGGCTTTTCTGGTCTAATTTTATCTTGTCTTTATCACGAGTTATTTTCCTTGGTTAACAATACTTCTTGTTTTGCCCATATTCGCAGGTTCTTCAATTGTCTTTTTCCCTCATAGGGGAAATAAGGTGTATAGGTGGTATACTCTATGTATATGTATCCTAGAGCTCCTTCTAATGACCTATGTATTTTGTTATCATTTCCAATTGGACGATCCATTAACCCAATTGAAGGAGGATTTTCAATGGATCAATCTTTTTGATTTTCACTGGAGACTGGGAACCGATGGACTTTCCATAGGACCCATTTTACTGACAGGATTTATCACTACTTTAGCTACTTTAGCAGCTTGGCCAGTTACTCGAAATCCGCGATTTTTCTATTTCTTGATGTTAGCAATGTATAGTGGCCAAATAGGATCATTTTCTTCTCGAGACCTTTTACTTTTTTTCATCATGTGGGAATTAGAATTAATTCCTGTTTACTTACTTTTATCCATGTGGGGAGGAAAAAAACGCCTGTACTCGGCTACAAAGTTTATTTTGTGCACTGCCGGAGGTTCCATTTTTCTCTTAATAGGAGTTCTAGGTATGGGTTTATATGGTTCCAATGAACCAACATTAGATTTAGAAAAATTAGCTAATCAATCATATCCTGCAGCATTGGAAATAATACTCTATTTTGGTTTTCTTATTGCTTATGCTGTCAAATCGCCGATGATACCCCTACATACATGGTTACCAGATACCCACGGGGAAGCACATTACAGTACATGTATGCTTTTAGCTGGAATCTTATTAAAGATGGGAGCATATGGATTGATTCGGATCAATATGGAATTATTAGCTCACGCTCATTCTATATTATCTCCCTGGTTGGTGATAGTAGGAATAATACAAATCATTTATGCAGCTTCAACCTCTCTCGGTCAACGCAATTTAAAAAAACGTATTGCCTATTCTTCCGTATCTCACATGGGTTTCATAATTATAGGAATTGGTTCTATAACTGGCATGGGACTTAATGGAGCCATTTTACAAATACTCTCTCATGGATTGATTGGTGCTGCACTTTTTTTCTTAGCAGGAACAAGTTGTGATAGAATACGTTTTGTTTATCTCGAAGAGATGGGGGGGATATCTATCCCAATGCCAAAAATATTTACCATGTTTAGTAGTTTCTCGATGGCTTCTCTTGCATTGCCAGGAATGAGTGGTTTTGTTGCAGAATTCTTAGTCTTTTTTGGAATAATTACCAGCCCAAAATATCTTTTCATGCCAAAAATGTTAATTACTTTTGTAATGGCAATTGGAATGATATTAACTCCTATTTTTTTATTATCTATGTTACGTCAGATTTTCTATGGATACAAGCTATTCAATATTCCAAACTCGAATTTTTTTGATTCTGGACCACGAGAACTATTTGTTTCGATCTGTATCTTTCTACCTGTAATAGGAATTGGTATTTATCCTGATTTCGTTCTCCCATTATCGGTTGACAAGGTACAAGTTCTATTATCTAATTATTTTTATAGATACTAATTCTTTTTTTAGATTCAATAATAAAGGAAAATGAAATAATTTTCATTAATTGGAAAGAAAGTCTTAGAATTCTTTGACTTTCATATTTTAACGATTTTTCGTTGTACAATGAAAAAAAAGGAAGGGTTAATTAGAATTGTAATGAGATACATCTAAAGTTTTTGAGAACCATTTGAATAATTCCTCTATTTAAACGGTTCTCAAAAACTCGCACAAATGTTCATTGTGTATCAGACGATTTTTTTATGTATTCTTCGTGTAGTTTATTTTATTCAATTAGATATTCATTGGAATGAACCATAACTATGGAACCCGATTCCTAATAGATTGATCCCAAAATAGCATATCCAAATTAGGATAAATCCTATAGAAGCTACAAATGCCGAATTCGTGCCTTGGTCTTGCAATTTTGGATTTGTTCTAGTATGTAAATAAATTGCAAATATGGTCCAAGTAATAAATGCCCAAGTTTCCTTAGGGTCCCAATTCCAATAAGAACCCCATGCTTCATTAGCCCATACTGCTCCAGAAAGAATACCTATGGTTAAAAAGGTAAACCCTAAACTAATGACACGATAACTCCAATAATCCAAACGCTGAATTAATTGATATTTGTAAAAATTTGGAAATGAGAGGAAAGAAGTCTTTTTTAATACACTTCCTTTTTCGTTCAAATATTCCATATCACCAAAGAAAAACGACTTCCTTAAACTGAAAAAATTCTTGTTTTTCAAAAAAGAATCGATTCTTTTTTGAAATGTAATCACTATAAGAGCAACTGATAATAATGATCCACATAAAAGAGCTGCATAGCTCAATAGCATCATACTGACATGCATCATTAACCACTGAGATTGTAGAGCAGGTACTAATATTGCGGGTTGATGCATTTCAGTTGAAAGACCTGACGTGGCGAAACCTTGGGTAAAAATGGCACTTGGTGCAGTTATTGCGCTTAAATCATTTTTATGATTCCCAAGATACGGAATCATATGAATAATGGATAAACTCCATGAAAGGAAGATTAATGATTCGTATAAATTACTTAAGGGAAAATGTCCCGAATAAATCCAACGAATAACTAAAAACCCTGTTATAGAGAAAAAAGTAGCTATCATCCCTTTTTCTGACGAATTACGTAATCCTTCGATTTCGTAGACTAATAAGTTCATCAAACGAATCATAATCACAATTGATATGATCGAAAAGGAAATATGAGTTAATATATGTTCTAAGGTCACAAATATCATAAAGAAGAGTCCCTTTTAAATAATTGAAATCGGGGAGGGGATTAAATAGAATATAAAATAAAATATTTTAAATATTTTATATTCTATTAGATCTATTGTGTCTATATTATTAATATTTATAGAATATTTATGCCGCCACTCGGACTCGAACCGAGATGCTCTAGCACTGCTTCCTAAGAGCAGCGTGTCTACCAATTTCACCATGGCGGCTTACCCTAAATAATAATAGGAAATTCATGTTGAATTGTCGATATTCAATAGAGTTTAGGAAACAATGAAGAAAGATGCATTTCCATTCATATGGAAATGTTCAATATCAATAATATTGAATTAGCATCTTCGTAAGTTCAGTTTTCATAATCAACTTTTACGTACTAGAAACCTAGCTCTTGTTTATCCAAAACAGTAAGAACTCAATAGTTTCGTTCTCGGTCGGGGTATAAAATTCATAATTTTTTTTCTAACGATTTCGAGACCCAACACCTTAGTCTAAAGTATAATGAAATATTCAGATTCTTTATTGTCTATCGTAATTGTGCTTTTCTATTTTGAAAAGCACAATTCATAGGAAAGAAAAAAACATCTCACGAATTCAATATCAATCAATATCAATCTCAATAAATAGAATAAAATAAATAAAATAGAATATAATAGAAATATAGAAAGACTATAAAAAATATAAAAAAATGATAAAAAAAAAGAAAATACACAATACTGAGTACTTTGAATCCAGTAGACAGAAAGATTCTTATTTTTCATATTACTTAGCTCTAACTAATATGGAGAAGTGAAATACAAATAAAATACACAATACATTAGTAAAATTGAATCATTTGTCTTCCAATTTAAAAATTGGAAATTTGGAAGTTCTTTGAAACTTGTCAATTAAGATTTTTCCAAGACTTTTTTTTGTCGTACAAAAAAACTTTTTGACTGTCCGGTGGAAACAGATTTAGCTAAAGAAAAAGCTTTTACTGCCTCTAAAGATCCTTTTTTTTTCCAAAGATTTCTACGAATATGCTTTTTTGACATAGAAGTACGTTTTTTTGGAACTGCCATTCAAAAGGTAGGTGACTCATTTTTATCGTTGTATGTGAAAGACATATATTGTTTAGAATAAATTACTCTTTATTAGTCATTACCTATACTTAATACTTAATTCCATAAATTTACCTCAAGAATATCCTAACATACAAATAGAAGAAAAAAGAATAAAAGAAAAATAAAATCAATAATAAAAGAAAAAGATTCTATTTTAATAGACAAATAGATTTTTATTTTCTATCTTCATTCTGATATTTGCATAATGTAATAATTACATACGTATTGTATATTTATTTTTTTTTAAGGAATATATACAAAAAGAATATACAAAAAAAAGTAATGTAATTCAAATATTATTGAATATAGATTCATATAGAATCTAAGATATAATATAAGAGTCATATATACAATATTACAAATATGAATATTTCATATTAAGAATAGTAATAGAAAATATTTATCTAATTTATCTAAATAGTAAAATAAAATAGTAAAGTAATAAAGTAAATAGTATATAAATATATACTATAATAATATATCATGAAGAAAATAGAATATGAATAAAAATATATTTAAAAAGTATACAAAGTATATAGAAATATATAGAAATATATAATATAGAATAATATAGAATAGAAATTACATAATTTTACATTTTACATAATTAGAATATAATGTAAAGGGAAAATCCAATTATTAAAAATCTCATATGATGTCATATTCTTTCAAAAATATCTTTCTTTTCTAGAGTTTGAAGTTAGAAGTTAATTAATAACTAAGTAAGAAACTTGACTAATTATTTGATCATATTCTTTGATAAAAGTCATAATTCAAATATTTGTATTTTTGTATTTGATCTTTTTCATATTTTTTTCTTATTGTTTTGTTCTTTTCGAGAGAGATCATAATTGGTGAATCGGAAACAATTCTAAGAAAAAAGAACAATTTGTTTTCTTATGGAATATACATATAAATATGCATGGATAATACCCCTTTTTCCGCTCCCAGTTACTATGTCAATAGGATTTGGACTTCTACTTATTCCGACAGCAACAAAAGATCTTCGTCGTATGTGGGCTTTCCTAAGTGTTTTACTACTAAGTATAGCTATGTGGTTTTCGGCCAATCTGTCTATTCAGCAAATAAATGGAAGTTTGACCTATCAATATCTATGGTCTTGGACCATCAATAATGATTTTTTATTAGAGTTCGGACACTTGATCGATCCACTTACTTCTATTATGTCAATACTAATTACTACTGTTGGAATCATGGTTTTTATTTATAGTGACAATTATATGTCTCACGACCAAGGATATTTGAGATTTTTTGCTCATATGAGTTTTTCCAATGCTTCAATGTTGGGATTAGTTACTAGTTCCAATTTGATACAAATTTATATTTTTTGGGAACTAGTGGGAATGTGTTCCTATTTATTGATAGGCTTTTGGTTCACACGACCCATTGCAGCAAGTGCTTGTCAAAAAGCTTTTGTAACTAATCGTATAGGAGATTTTGGTTTATTATTAGGAACCTTAGGATTTTATTGGATAACTGGTAGTTTCGAATTTCGCGATTTGTTCCAAATAGTGAATACCTTGATCCATAATAATGGGGTCAATTCTTTATTTGCTACTTTATGTGCCTTTTTATTATTTGTCGGTGCAGTTGCTAAATCCGCACAATTTCCCCTTCACGTATGGTTACCTGACGCCATGGAAGGTCCCACTCCTATTTCGGCTCTTATACACGCTGCTACTATGGTAGCAGCAGGAATTTTTCTTGTAGCTCGGCTTCTTCCTCTTTTCATAGTTATACCTTACATAATGAATCTCATTTGTTTAGTAGGTATAATAACAGTACTTTTAGGAGCTACTTTAGCTCTTGCCCAAAGAGACATTAAAAGAAGTTTAGCTTATTCTACAATGTCTCAATTGGGTTATATTATGTTAGCTCTAGGTATAGGTTCTTATCGAGCTGCTTTATTCCATTTGATCACCCATGCCTATTCTAAAGCTTTATTGTTTTTGGGATCCGGATCCATTATTCATTCAATGGAACCTATTGTTGGATATTCACCAGAGAAAAGCCAGAATATGGTTCTTATGGGAGGTTTAACAAAATATGTTCCAATTACAAAAACTACTTTTTTTTTAGGTACACTTTCTCTTTGTGGTATTCCGCCTCTTGCTTGTTTTTGGTCCAAAGATGAAATTCTTCACGATAGTTGGTTGTACTCACCAATTTTCGCACTAATAGCTTGGTTCACAACAGGATTAACCGCATTTTATATGTTTAGGATGTACTTACTTACTTTTGATGGGTATTTGCGCATTCATTTTCAAGATTATAGTAGTCTTAGTAGTACAAAAAATAGCTCGTTTTATTCAATATCTCTATGGGGAAAAGGGACACTTAAGAAAGTCAATAGGAATTTCTTTTTTTCAAACATGAATAAGAATAAGGTTTGTTTTTTTTCAAAAGAT